TCACAACACGAAAGGTAATTCAAAGAAATTATAGAATGGATTTCTGCCTATGTCTAGATCTGGAATAAATGGAAATTTTATTGATAAGACCTTTTCAATTGTAGCCAATATCTTATTACGAATAATTCCGACAACTTCGGGAGAGAAAGAGGCATTCACCTATTACCGAGATGGTGCGATTTGATTCTTTTTTTTTTTTATTATTATTCGTTCTTATTTAGTTATTATAAATTAATAATTAATGTATTAATATATTATAAAATATTCTAAATTAATAAATTATAGATTTATTATAAATATTTATTTTTATTATAAATATTTATTATAATTATAAAATATAATTATAAAATTATAAATCCATTTTATATTTTTTATATATTTTATCATTTTTTCTTTTATAGTTATACTTTTTTTATTTTACCGCTCTCAATCTTAGGAGAAAGACACTCAGGATAGAAAGGGATAGAAAGAAAAAAAAATTATTGAAATAAATCTACGCTTGTTGAAGGTGAAGTTTGTAAGTAAAACAAGCCCTTCTGTCGTGTATCCCCGATTAATGCAGCCTCAGATGCTTCAATTGTCGATTCTAGAGTATTGAGCGAAAGGTTACACCTATGGGTTAGGTCAAACCTACTCCACTAGTACCAATAGGAGGCATAGGGGAAGAGGCACTACTCCTAGGAATCAACAACACGAAAACTTTGTTATAAATTATCCCTTTTCTTTATCAGGATCGGGACTAACAAGAATGGTTGGGACAACAAACATCCATCTCGTTCGTATTTTGGATACCCATATAACCATCGAAGACTGTTGAAGTGACTAATTCCTGGAAATTAAGAGGCGTTGAAGACAAAGAAATTGTTGGAGTCACCCTTTTTTATCTAGTACCAACATGCTTGAGTTAAGGAAAGTTTTTTTACAAGAAGGTTGGCTAGAGATTTCTTGTAAAAACACTAGTCCCACCCAGTTTATAATGAGACTATTTCAATCTTTGTGGATTCCATGTATTATTCTCATTATGCACATAAAGGAGGAGCCGTATGAGATGAAAATCTCATGTACGGTTCTGAAACGGAGATTCTTTGAATCGAACGACGGCCGTAACGGATGTCGGCTCAATCCGAAGGAAATTATGCAGAAGCTTTACAGAATTATTATGAAGCTATGCGATTAGAAATCGATCCCTATGATCGAAGTTATATACTCTATAACATAGGCCTTATCCACACAAGGAACGGAGAACATACGAAAGCTTTGGAATATTATTTTCGGGCACTAGAGCGGAACCCATTCTTACCACAAGCTTTTAATAATATGGCCGTGATCTGTCATTACGTGCGACTATCTCCACTATAGAAAGGGAAAGAAAGAGCAAATCCGTTAATAAATACTAGAAAAAACAGGCTTTCTACATATGTATCGTCCAAAACAACGATTTTTATCAGCTGTAGTAAAGAAATACACTTCATAGAAGTGGAAATATGACGAAATCGGTATGCCTAGATACTTTATTCTATGGATAAAGGATCTAATTGAAAAGGAAGCGCCGTAAAGATCAATTCGCGAGATTTTGGGCCGGTACAATAAGAACTGCTTACTTATGTCATGATATGAGATAAAAGTTAGGAATCCACTTATGTAATAGAGTTGATCCCCTAAGGTATTGAGCAGCGGTGTAGCATCAGATCCCAACGATAGTAAGTCTTTTCCTTCTTATGAAGAAAGTCTTTTTCAAAGATTCTATATAAATTTATATACGAAACCGAGATAGTTACCTTTCATAAAATTCTAATGATAGCGGAAATGCCTATACTTTATGAAGGTGGGAGAAAAGATAAAACTGATTAAATCATTAAGCAAAATTCAAGTTTGAAACTCATAACCTCTTTTGGTTAACTCGAGAGAAAAAAAAATGGGATACTAAAAGAATTTGACTGCTGAGCCGTATGAGGTCGGAAACTCTCAAGTACGGTTCTAAGGGAAGGAATTTACCCGCCTATTCCGACCGGGGAGAACAGGCCATTCGACAAGGAGATTCTGAAATTGCGGAGGCTTGGTTCGACCAAGCTGCCGAGTATTGGAAACAGGCTATAGCGCTTACTCCTGGTAATTATATTGAAGCGCAGAATTGGTTGAAGATCACAAGGCGTTTCGAATAAGAACACTATTTTATTCTAACTATTTTATTTTTTTATTTGTTATAATGAATTGTTTATGAATTGTTTGTTGTCTCTATCAGTCAAATAAAACAGATCATTTCTCTGGGAAGAACCAATCAAAAAATTTCATTATATCCCTTCTCCTTCTAAGATCGTTCTATTTCGTCTGTTATTTCGTAGGGATAAACGATATACAAATAAGTTAGAGAATATATTTCTTTTCTGCTATTAATAATAATAACTAATAAAAGTAAAAGAGACCCTCGAATGACTAAATAGAAATACTGGTATGTCTCTTAGTAATGACTAATGACTGTTCACACGGTTTGGAATAGAGT